CCATACGTAATCCTTTGTATAGACGTTGAGGCGGACGGACACTAAGATGGAATAGGCCCGCTAATATGCCTAATGTCCCTGCTGCAATATGATGAGAGGCTATTCCGCCCGGAACAAAAGGATCAAAACCTTCCACACCCCATGCCGGACTTACAGATTGTACCCTTCCGGTAAGTCCATAAGGGTCGGACACCCATATTCCAGGACCGTACAATCCGGTCACATGAAAAGCGCCAAACCCAAAACAGGCCACCCCCGAGAGAAATAAATGAATTCCAAAGATCTTGGGCAAGTCCAAAGAAGGTTTTCCCGTACGTTCATCACAAAATATTTCTAGATCCCAATACACCCAATGCCAGATAGCTGCCAAGAAGCACAAGCCAGAAAACACAATATGAGCTCCAGCCACACCTTCATAACTCCAAATACCCGGATTCGTTACGGTTCCTCCAGTGATACTCCAACCGCCCCATGAATTGGTTATCCCTAAACGAGTCATGAAAGGTATAACGAACATGCCTTGTCTCCACATTGGGTCGAGAACAGGATCGGAGGGATCAAAAACGGCTAATTCATATAGAGCCATCGAGCCGGCCCAACCAGCAACCAAAGCTGTATGCATTATATGGACAGACAGCAAACGACCGGGATCATTCAATACAACAGTATGAACACGATACCAAGGCAAACCCATGGAAATACCCCTTTATCAACGAAAAATAGACACTATGTAACTTTATTGCACTGAAAAAACTATGTTATATATTTCCACTTTTCAGTGGATTATCTCGGGGAAAGGATTACTATTTTTATTTTAGTAATATTTTAGTAATAATGTAAGAATTCGGTTTGTAAGAAACAAGGGAAGCAGATCTATTCTATACCCGATAAGTAACAATATGCAATGGCAGGGTTGGCCATCTATCTTTATCTATGAGCGAATGCATACATATTTGTTCATCATTCAAAGGGCCTAATCATATTTGTAAGAATTTGACTTTTTAAGTTTGTCTCCCTTTACTTTATTTAAGATTTAGTTTTTTTATGAACTTATCGAATCTAAACATAAAATATGATAAAGCCCAATCTTATTAACACTTTATGAAAAAAAAATTCATTGTTACGCTTTCACATCAAAGTTATGAATTAGAGTATTTCATTTTTTTTTTCATTAAATGCCTATTGGTGTTCCAAAAGTTCCTTTTAGAAATCCTGGAGAGGACGATTCAATTTGGATTGACATATAGTGCGACTTGTCAGATATATTGGGTCATATGGGATTTTCCCGTTCTCCCCCCCGATCGGGATATACTCTGTTTCGCCCAAGAAAGATTGATTAAATCTAAATCATCAAAAATTGGGAGCGTGAAATAAAATTAAGTGCAATTGCTTTCCTTTTTTGGGTATACAGATTAATATTATCCAATTTAGAATAATTTATGGTTGGCTTGCTTGTTTGGACCAATAAAATGAAGTATCCAGGCTTCGTTTAGAAAAAACCAATCAGTAAAGTAATATATCGAGCATTACTACTTGTATCCTATTCTATTTAATTTCGAATTTATTTAATTTCGAATTTATAAGTAGATAAGTTAATAAGTTATTAAGTATATAAGTAGAAGTAATATCAAATTGATAATCATAATCAATGGAATAATATGATGAATACATTAAATATTCGGCGTAAAGCATGAAATGAAAAAAAAGTGTAGCAAAAGGGTGTGGTATGGGGGCATTTGCCTTGCCCTATATGTGCAAATCAAAATCGGGCGGATCTTTACTCGGAGTAGAGCGCAAACCTAAAAGAATTGAATAAGACCCCTCGGGAACAAGAAAATGGCATCACGATTTGAATTGGATCACGATGAAAAATACATCAATGATGAAGTTAGTTTGATAAGTTTAATGAATTCTTTTTTAGATGTAAACACATCAAAACTCATCTTTCTTGAAAAATGGAAGAAAAGCCCTCCGTTAGAATAGAAGTTAGACAGAACTCACTAGCAAAAAAAGGGGGGGGGGCTGGAATCTACACATTGATTCTTTTTTTTTTCGCGATTTATTTGGTGAACCGTATGCATCAAAAGGTGCATGTACGGTTTATAGGGGGTAGTTTTTTATCCTAATCAATCGACTTTATCGAGAAAGATTACTGTTTTTAGGTCAAGATGTTGATAGCGAGATTTCGAATCAACTTATCGGTCTTATGGTATATCTCAGTATAGAGAGTGAGACCAAAGATTTGTATTTATTTATAAACTCTCCCGGCGGATGGGTAATACCCGGAATAGCTATTTATGATACTATGCAATTCGTGCGACCGGATGTACAGACAGTATGCATGGGATTAGCCGCTTCAATGGGATCTTTTATCCTGGTCGGAGGACAAATTACCAAACGTCTAGCATTCCCTCACGCTCGGCGCCAATGGGTTTTTATTTGAAAGAAAACTATGCCTTCGCCGTCTGAACTATGAATATTAAGTAATAATAGCATGGCATTTCGAATTCGATATAAGAAATTTTTTTTTCTTGTTTTTTAAAACGGTAGATTATGTATCGAAAGATTAGTATGAGATATAGGGATACTTACGATTTTATCTTATCTATCGGGATCTATTTCAGCGTCACAAACTTTTTTGTTTTCACGCCCGGGGACTCTTAACACATTTATGTTATGAAAGAGTACGAAAAAAAAAATTATATTCTTTTTTTATTTGCATTTGAAAAAAGAAACTTTGGGATTGCTAAATCGCCCATGAAATAAAGCAACGGAACCACCATAGTATTTTTTTAACTCCTAAAAAAAAGAAGGGCGGTTATTGTATTATTTACCGATCTAGGCATGAGAAATGAAATATTCTCTGTTTTTATTCAATGAAAGGTAAAAGTCAATTCTATTGTGGAGCCGTATGCAATGCGCAAACAATGCCTGTACGGTTGTTCAATTTTATCTTTTTTTTTCTTATTATTCGTTATCTCTTCTCTTTCTCGTCACCGTATCAGCCGAGATAGAGTAACCATCGATTATCTTATATCCTCAGGGTAATGATTCATCAACCTATTGCTGGTTTTTATGAAGCACAAGCAAGAGAATTTGTCCTGGAAGCGGAAGAACTACTGAAACTTCGCGAAATCCTGACAAGGGTTTATGCACAAAGAACGGGTAAACCCTTATGGGTTGTATCCGAAGACATGGAACGAGATGTTTTTATGTCAGCCACAGAAGCCAAAGCTTATGGAATTGTTGATCTTGTAGCAGTTGCCTAAAAAATAGCAGGAATTTTAGGCAATCGCAGTTTGCGATTTTATTTATTATTTTTATTCTTTTCTTTTTTTAACTATTAATATAGAAAATTAATATAGAATAATATAGAAAATTAATATAGAAAAGAAATAACTCATAATCGTCCGGTTAGGATCGATCTAAACCAGCCCATTATGCATACGATTTAACATGCCAACTATTAAACAACTTATTAGAAACACAAGACAGCCAATCAGAAATGTCACCAAATCCCCCGCACTTGGGGGATGCCCTCAGCGCCGAGGAACATGTACTCGGGTGTATGTGCGACTCGTTCAGATCATGGGTTCGGATAAGATAAAATAAAGGAAACCATTTTTCCGCTATCCGTGAGCAGTACGGATGAATAGGATAGAATAGAAGAAAGCCCCTCGCTATCTAAAAAAAACATTTATCCCTCTCTTGTGTATCAAATTTATGGTTTCCATTGGTGCATTAATCACCTCAATTTTCAATTTAAAATGAGAAAGAATTCCCATTGGTAGCAAATGATTAGTCGTTAAGCAGGGGAAATCTTATTTAAATTTAAATTAAAATAAAAAAAAAAGGCCGAAAGTTATGCCCCTACTCTTGCAAGAACGGACTAACAGGGTCAGCCAATCCGCTAATTTTCATAATTAAATACCGTTACTGTATAGATAGATCTCGTTGTGAAAGAACTATTACTGGAGAATTCATGAGTAGAGCTAAAAAGTATGAACTGTACAAGTTAGCAATAGCATTGATTAAATGATTAAATGAGGAAAGGGGCTCCGGTGTATAGAGCAGACCTCACCGTTTAAGAAATAACCATAGAAACGATGGAACCCACTAATTTTTTAACTATTTCTAGTTATTACTTTTTTATTCGGTTTTTGTTTGATACCCAATATCAATACAATTTTTTTTTTCTTTCTCTTTTTCTAGGCGAAAAACCTAGAAAAAAAAAGAACAAATCGTGGTTGGGAAGGTTATAGTAGCAAAAGCCGTTGGAATTATTATTTTATACATTGGCAGAATCCGTTTTGTTAATATAGAAGGGGGAAAACGAATAACTGAAAGAAAAGAAATTTATTAGTTATTCATCAAAGTTTCGTTTATTCAATGACCAGAATTAGACGAGGATATATAGCGCGGAGGCGTAGAACAAAAATTCGTTTATTCACATCAAGTTTTCGAGGGGCGCATTCAAGACTTACTCGAACTATTATTCAACAAAAAAGAAGAGCTTTGGTTTCGGCCCATCGGGATAGAGATAAGCACAAAAGAAATTTTCGTCGTTTATGGGTCACTCGGATAAATGCAGTAATTCGCGAAAGCGCGGTATCCTATAGTTATAGTAGATTCATAAACAATCTGTCCAAGAGACAGTTGCTTCTTAATCGTAAAATACTTGCGCAACTAGCTATATTAAATAGGAATTGTCTTTATATGATTTCGACTGACATTAGAAAATAAGGAAAGTGGAAGGGGTACGTCGGGATGTTTTACATACACGTTATTTCCGGGAGAATGAATTCCGAGAAGGTAGAATAGAAATTAATATGATAAAATAAGAGAATATGATCAGGTAGCCAAACTGAGTAAAAACTTGAATTTAGATAAAAAAAACGATTTTTTTTTCCAATTCGTTTTTTTCTTACAAGACGACGACAATCAAATCTAGATTTTCAGATTTTTCGAACAAAATATCAATTTAATTTGAGCTCGGATTCGAATTTTGATTTTGATTCAATTGAGGAGTAACCCTATTTTTTTCTAGTTCTAAGACCAGAAGTGCGAGCGGCCGATTCGTTTTTTTCAAAATGTTTTTCATTATTAAGAAAAGGTAACAAAGATAAAATACGGGCTTGCTTTATAGCAATAGTAATTAATCGTTGTTGTTTTAAAGTTAATCTATTTACCCGCCTAGATAATATTTTTCCTTGTTCACTAATAAATCGAGTAATTAAACTTATATTTCTATAATCAATTCGATCCCCCGATTGGATCGGGGGCAAACGCCTACGAAGGGGTCGCTTGGACTTAAAAAAAAGTCGCTTGGATTTATCCATGGTTTGTTTAGTCCTTATTTTGAAAATCCTATTTCTTTTAATTCTAAATCATTATCATTTTTGATCCGATCAAGTAAAAGAAATAGGATTTTCCTTCTTTCTTGTTTATATTTCAATATAGAATTTACAATATTGAAATTATTTACAATATTCTATTTATTAAAATTGGATATCCAATTTTATAAATAGATTTTATCTTCCCATATTATATCCTAATAGGATATTTTTTGTTAATATATCATTTTTCATCTTCCCTGTAAAGCCGCTATCGTTTCCGTCTATTTCTTTATCTCCCCATGAATTGTATGCTTGGAACAATAGGGACAGAATTTTCTCAATTCCAATCGATTAGGCGTATTGTGTCGATTCTTTTGAGTACTATATCTGGAAATGCCTCTTGGTTTCTTATTAACATTGTTTCGAACACAACCGGTACATTCCAAAATAATTCTTACTCGGACATCTTTACCCTTGGCCATGAGCCCCTCCCTCACCTTGATTTTTTATTTACTCAACGCTTCGATTTTCCGATCTGAAGAGAAGAAGAGCGGAATAAAAAAAAATCGAAGTTGCTAGCTCGAAATCAAATCCAGAAATCAAATTATAAAAAATTTCATTGCAACCCAATATCCTAATAAAAAAAAAGTAATAAAATAATAAGTAATACAATGCTTTGAAAATATATTTCAATTAGAAGTTTAGTACAGTATTTCATTTAAACATCGTATATGATACTCTCGCCCTAGCTACATTTTTATTTCCGTTTTCTTAATTGACGTTAATTTACTTGAAAACGGGGCCCGCGCTCTGAATTTTGCTGCGGTTGAATAAACTTTCTTTTATTCTATATTTTCTTTTTTTTGATAAATAAAAAAAAAATATAGAATAATTTTTATAAAAATAAAGAAGAGGAGGTAGCAGTCACAGATATTTAATTGTATCTCTAATCTTCTTCACACCCCCCATTATTGTTATGTTAATAAAATAACTAGAATGAAAAAAACGGGAATGTCAACGCATCCGGGAAAAAGCGATTGATCTCTATCAATAGACCGGCTAAAGCCCCGAACCATAGAGTACTTATTACCGGGGCTACAGATAGATATGTTTTTAGATCTCGCATTTTAAATCCTCCTTATTGTAATAATTTATTGTAATAATTGTAATATAATTGTAATAAATAATATTTATTGTAATACCTAATGGTAATACATATATGATCAGATCGGATATATAGTTAAATAAAAAAAGATCAGATGTATATATAAAAAAAAGCCACTTGCGTTTGGTTTGTACACAGAATCCAGAATTCAAATTGAAATGTACAACGCTTTGATAGATAAGATTTTCCTTTTCTTAAAAGAACAAAATATATATCTTTTTTCCTATTTTATTTTTTCATATACCATAGAATATCATATAATAAAAAAAAAAAGTTTATTATTATATGATAAAAAAATGATATGAGATCAAAAAAAAAGACGAAATAGAAAGATCGAAATAGCAAGATAATATGTATATCAATGAAGAAAATAAAATAAGTATATAGAAAAGAAAGCAGGAATTCTCTACAATGACATTGTAATCCAATTGAATTGAAATGAAAGGGATGTAGCGCAGCTTGGTAGCGCGTTTGTTTTGGGTACAAAATGTCACGGGTTCAAATCCTGTCATCCCTACCTATCACTTCGCCCCAGAGCCATAACGAGGGTCCATTGAAATCAATAAAAATTGGACATGACATACCTACTCTTTAATTTCTATTTTATATCATATTATATATCATCCTACAGCCCTTCAACATGTATTGTAGTTAAAAAAAATAAAGACTTTTTTTCCTTACAGTCTTTTTTTTTTTGTAATTTCGTGGTAAGAAAGCGCTCTTAGTTCAGCTCGGTAGAACGTGGGTCTCCAAAACCCAATGTCGTAGGTTCAAGTCCTACAGAGCGTGATTCCGTTCTTGTTTTTTTAGGTCGAAATTTTTACGTAAAAAATGGAACAGCAATCTGAATTTGACCTCCCCCTTTCTTGAATCCGAAGGAGGTCAGAAAAGCAAGGTATTAATTAATCAAAGGTCCAACTGATCACCACGTCTGTATTGTAAATATGCAGTTACGAATAATCCAGCCAAAGTAATAGGAATTAGACCTAAAACGATTCC